CTATTGTTTTTTCTTGTTTGTTGTGTTGGATCCACAATAAATCTTATGGATTTTTAGGGTTGGTGTATTTTTTTATCACAAATAACCTCTTCGAGTCAGCCTGTATATTGTCCTTTTGATTCCGTGTTCGAATAGACGAGATTTTTTGAAAAAAGGTATTCATAAGAAAAAACAAATAGTGATTTTTTTTTCGATGTGAATTTGATACAAGATGAAATGAAGGAAATCACTATTTCCATTTCTCATTTTGAAAAACAAAAGAATTCTAATAAAAAAAAAAAAAAAGAGTTCGTTCTATCATAGTTAGAGTAAAGCAATACTCGGGATTCTGACAAGAATCCTTTTTTTTTCAATACTTTATTCCTTATTAAATTAAGGATATATTCAAATTCTTTTGAATGACTATTCATCTATTCTACTTTTAAAGAAATCGGGGCAAAAAGCTCTATGGAAAAACGGCGGTTTAATTCGATGTTGTCTAGCGAGAAATTCGAATACAGGTATGGGTTAAGTCAATCAATTGATAGATTTGGTCCTATTGAAGACACTCGTGGAAGTGAGGATAGGGGTCTAAGGGATACAGAGATTTTTAGTTCGAGTGATAGCTCTAGTTACAGTAATGCTGAGGACATCATCGCCATTTGGAATTTGATCTCTGATGACACCTTTTTAGTTAAAGATACTAGTAGGAGTATTTATTCACTATATTTGGATATAAAAAATCTCAAAAATGAGATTGACAACGATTTGTCTTCTTTATTGAGAAGACTAGAAAGATTGAGTGAACTAGAAAGTACTTTTTTTCGTTATTGGAATTCTGGTTATCTGAAGAATGGATTTCAGAATGACGATCCCCGATCTGATCGTTCTCCGCATAATATTGAATACAATCACATTAATGGTTGCATTGACTCTTATCTTAGTTCTCAAATCGATATTGAGAGTTCCATTTTAAGTGGGAATGACAATTCTAGTGACAGTCCCATTTATAATCACATTGGTGTTGAAAGGGAAAAGAGTAATGAAAGGGGTAAGCCCAATATAAGAACGAGCAAGAATGGTATTGATTTCACTATAAGTGAAAATTCTACTGATTTCAATTTGACTCAAAAATATAGGCACTTGTGGGTTCAATGTGAAAATTGTTATGGATTAAATTATAAGAAATTTTTTAAGTCAAAAATGAATATTTGTGAACAATGTGGATATCATTTGAAAATGAATAGTTCAGACCGAATCGAACTTTCGATTGATCCAGGGACTTGGGATCCTATGGATGAAGATATGGTTTCTCTGAATCCTATTGAATTTCATTCCGAGGAGGAACCTTATAAAGATCGTATTGATTCTTATCAAAGAAAGACAGGCTTAACTGAAGCTGTTCAAACAGGCACAGGTCGACTAAACGGCATTTCCATAGCAATTGGAGTTATGGATTTTCAGTTTATGGGGGGTAGTATGGGATCCGTAGTAGGCGAGAAAATCACCCGTTTAATCGAGTATGCTACCAAAAAATTATTACCTCTTATTCTAGTATGTGCTTCGGGAGGAGCACGTATGCAAGAAGGAAGTTTGAGCTTAATGCAAATGGCTAAAATATCGGCTGCTTTGTATGATTATCAATCCCATAAAAAGTTATTCTATGTATCAATCCTTACATCTCCCACTACTGGTGGGGTGACGGCTAGTTTTGGAATGCTGGGCGATATCATTATCGCCGAACCTAATGCATACATTGCATTCGCAGGTAAAAGAGTAATTGAACAAACATTGAATAAGACAGTACCCGAGGATTCACAAGTGGCTGAATATTTATTCCATAAGGGCTTATTCGATTCAATCGTACCACGTAATCCTTTAAAGGGTGTTCTGAGTGAGTTATTTAGGCTTCACTCCTTTTTTCCTTGGAAGTAAAATTCAATTAACCGGATCCTAAATTCATTTCTTTTTTAGTTCCTTTTTTTCCTTGTAGCGAGCAAAACTAATAGATAGTTTATCGGAATCAAAGTGAAAATCCATTTTTCTTTTTATAAAGAATTCTCAAAAAAATTCTTTATTTTTTAATGGTCTTCCTGATTAGGGGTCGGGAAAGAAACCTCTTTTAACAACATAAGTAAAAAAGAAAATTATTTTTTCTGCGAAATTCAAATTAGGCAAGAAAAAGAAACCGAAGGTCGTCTTCCCTTCTTGTTGCGTATGTATCGCGAATTCAAATAGAGAAAATATCGATATAGAGTATCTTTTCTTTTTACTCGAATCTCCCCCTAAGCCCCTATTTTTTTACTAATAACTGGTGTTGTTGGATTGAATTAAAAATTATAACAGAATAGTTTCCGAAATTCAATTCGGAAGAAACTCTTTATTTTGATTTTGATATTAATTTTAACTCTAAATAAAATTGAATATAAAAATTGGAATTGAATTTTATTTTCAGACAAGACTGGATTATCATCCATATATTTATATCTTTCATATCGAAAGAGAAATAAGATAATATTGTATTGAATTAATTTCTATTTATTTAATCTCGTGAATTTCTCTATTTTCTATTTCATTTTGATTTCTAGTTGATAATAATAGATAATAAGATATATAGAATATATAGAATTTGATTTCTATTCTATTATTATTATTTCTATTATATAGAATACTCACTTCGATATACTAATTAGTATAGAATACTACTAAGAATTAGTATAAGATATGTTTATAGTAATAACAGGTCTAAATATTCAATCGAGGTACCCATTCTATGACAACTCTCAATAGCTTACCCTCTATTTTTGTGCCGTTAGTAGGACTAGTATTTCCGGCAATTGCAATGGCGTCTTTATTTCTTCATGTTCAAAAAAACAAGATTTCTTAGATCTTATGGGTTCAAATCTCATCCATTTTTTTTCAAGACTTAGATATAGATAATACAGATGTGCATTTAGTAGAGTATGTTATGGTATAACATAGGGGCATAAATGAAGCAGCTCTTATATATCCGTAAATAGATGCTCGAAATATACAAACAATATAGGGAAATAAGTTTCGAATTATTTCCAAATAGATTGGAATCGAGGCAGATGCCTGAAACGGAAAGTCGATCTATCTATATGTATGTAGATATTTTTAGAAGATCCTAAAAAAGGGATATTCTCTTATTTTATACCTAACCCATTCGACAAATTACTCCGATTATTCCTAAAGGAAAGGGTTACATGCGAATGGCACTAGTTGATGAGAGTTACTTCGGAAACAAAAAGTTTCTCCATTCCAATAAAAAAAAAAAAAAATGCAACTAGATCTAATATGAGTTGGCGATCCGAACATATATGGATAGAACGTCTAGTGGGGTCTCGAAAACTAAGTAATTTCTTCTGGGCCTTGATCCTTTTTTTAGGTTCATTAGGATTCGTCTTAGTTGGAACTTCCAGCTATCTCGGTAAGAATTTTATATCTTTAGTTCCATATCAGCAAATCGTTTTTTTTCCACAAGGGATCGTGATGTCCTTCTACGGGATCGCGGGTCTCTTTATTAGTTCCTATTTGTGGTGTACAATTTCGTGGAATGTGGGGAGTGGCTATGATCGATTCGATCTAAAAGAAGGAATAGTGTGTATTTTTCGTTGGGGATTTCCTGGGAAAAAGCGTCGCATCTTCCTACGATTCCGTATGAAGGATATTCAGTCGATCAGAATAGAAGTTAAAGAGGGCATTTATCCTCGTCGTATCCTTTATATGGAAATCAAAGGACAGGGAGCCATTCCATTGACGCGTACTGATGAGAATTTGACCCTGGGTGAAATTGAGCAAAAAGCTGCCAAATTGGCCTATTTTTTGCGCGTACCAATTGAAGTATTTTGAAATGAAATAGCAAATCAAAATATTTCTATAAATAAAAAAAGAACAAGGGGAGTTCTTTTAAGTCGAAATCGGAATACTATTCCTTGAAATGTTTGTTTTTTTTTTAGTTTCGCTTTAGCATTCATCGAGAACGCGAAGCAGTTTCAAATTGGATCAATTAGATTATCTGTAAACAAGATTTTTATTATTTCTTCATTTAAAGTCGACTCTTTCTTATTCTATATTCTTTCTAGATTCATAATCAATGAATGGGAAATCAAAAAAAAAGGAATAGATTCCGGGGTTCGATGCCTTAGAATAGAACTTATGTTTGATAAAAATAGTAGATCGCAGCGCATAGATTCGAAGAATGAGGCGAGTTCATTAGCAATTCAAAGATGAAAAATGGAAAAAAAGAAAGCATTTCTCCCTTTTCTTTCTGTTATATCTATAGTATTTTTGCCTTGGTGGGTTTCTCTTTCATTTAAGAAAAGTGTTGAATCTTGGGTTACTGATTGGTGGAATACTACACAATCCGAAACTTTTTTGACTGATATTCAAGAAAAGAGTATTATAGAAAAATTCATCGAATTAGAAGAACTCTTCCTATTGGACGAAATAATAAAAGAATACCCGGAAATAGGGTTGCAAAGGGCTCATATAGGAATCCACAAAGAAACGATCCAATTGATAAAGATAAACAATGAGGATCATATCCATATGATTTTGCACTTCTCGACAAATATAATCTGTTTCATTATTTTTAGTGCTTATTCAATTCTAGGTAATAAAGAACTTCTTATTCTTAACTCTTGGGTTCAAGAATTTCTATATAATTTAAGTGACACAATAAAAGCTTTTTCTATTCTTTTATTAACTGATTTATGTATCGGATTCCATTCGCCCCATGGTTGGGAACTAATGATTGGCTATGTCTACAAAGATTTTGGATTTGTTCATAATGAGAAAATTATATCTGGCCTTGTTTCTACTTTTCCAGTCATTATAGACACAATTTTTAAATATTGGATCTTCCATTATTTAAATCGTCTATCTCCATCACTTGTAGTGATTTATCATTCAATGAATGACTGATCCAACTCGAATATTTCTTACTTTGCACATAAGCAAAGCATTTTAAGACGTACCCACTCCTTCGAACCTACGGAGATTTCCCCTCGAATATTTTATATTCGCGTACAAGAATTTACGTAAATAGCAGACTTGTGGATAGGGAACTATCCGAGTGACCTACCTCATTTTATTGTAGAAATTTTTGGGATCAATGATTGGACTATGCAAATTCAAAATAACCTTTTTTTTTCTTGGATCACGATAAAGAAAGAAATTATTCAATCTATTTCCGTATCGTTTATGATATATATCATCACTCAAGCATCTATCTCAAATGCGTATCCCATTTTTGCTCAGCAGGGTTATGAAAATCCGCGCGAAGCAACCGGGCGTATTGTATGTGCCAATTGCCATTTAGCTAATAAGCCCGTGGATATTGAGATTCCGCAAACAGTACTTCCTGATACTGTATTTGAAGCAGTTGTTCGAATTCCTTATGATACGCAAGTGAAACAAGTTCTTGCTAATGGAAAAAGGGGGGGGTTGAATGTGGGTGCTGTTCTTATTTTACCTGAAGGATTTGAATTAGCACCCCCGGATCGTATTTCACCCGAGATGAAAGAAAAGATAGGCAATCTTTCTTTTCAGAGCTATCGACCCACTAAAAAAAATATTCTTGTTATAGGTCCTATTCTTGGTCAGAAATATAGTGAAATAACTTTTCCTATTCTTTCCCCGGATCCCGCTAATAATAAAGATGTTCACTTCTTAAAATATCCCATATATGTGGGGGGGAACAGAGGAAGGGGTCAAATTTATCCCGACGGGAACAAGAGTAACAATACGGTTTATAACGCTACAGCGGCTGGTAGAGTAAGTAAAATCATACGAAAAGAAAAGGGGGGATACGAAATAACTATAGCGGATACGTTAGATGGGCGTCAAGTGGTTGATATTATTCCGCCAGGGCCAGAGCTTCTCGTTTCAGAGGGCGAATCTATCAAACTTGATCAGCCATTAACGAGTAATCCTAATGTGGGTGGATTTGGTCAAGGGGATGCTGAAATAGTACTTCAAGATCCATTACGTGTCCAAGGCCTTTTGTTCTTCCTGGCATCTGTTATTTTAGCACAAATCTTTTTGGTTCTAAAGAAGAAACAGTTTGAGAAGGTTCAATTATCCGAAATGAATTTTTAGATTTGCAAATTTATAAATCTCAACTTCGGAAAGGAAAAGGAATCCAATTCTTATTGGTGTTCTGCATGATCAAAAATTATGAACCCATTTTTGCTTGTTTCGAAGTCATTGGGAGTTACTTATACTCTATTCCTATTCATAGTAAGAATATTATAAAGAAATTTTTTTGACTTTATCTCTTATTTTTTTTTCAATCAAAATTGAACCGAGTGACTCTCTTACTCTTATCAGAGAATGTCTTAATAGTTTTCTATTCTAATAAAAGAGAAAATTTCATCGAATACAGAATACTAAACTTCAGATAATAAGTAAGTGCAGAATAGAAAGCGTTTATTTTCTTCGTTTATTCTTGTTGTCGTCTAAGATAACTATTCTTAATCTTATTTTCTATTTTTTGATTTTTTTACGGATTTCTCAGAACCTTTTTGTTTCTTCTATTTCTATATTTAATTAAAATATAGATTAGAGTAGTGAGCAATCAAAAAATAGAAAATAGAGCGCAATTTTTGGAGAAAATAGAACTTAATGGAGGTTTATTAGAAAAGAAAGGATTTGAATAATATCTGTACTCGTCAAATAGATATATTAGAATTGGTTCATTTAGGAAAACGAAATCAAGTAATTTCAGTCTAACTTTGAAAGATAGATACTATGCTTCAATAATAGATGTTCAAAATCAATGAATGACATTTTTCAAATATAATTTGAATTTTCAAATTGAAATAAAAATAATATATTTATATTTTATTATGAAAGCTTAAGAACTCAAGGGATCCCTTGAGTTCTTAAGCTTTCATGTCTCCAACTCAGTTCATCCGATTATTAGATTATTTTCGATTCTTACAGAGATGAGCCCAACCCTGAGTATGAACCATAAAAGAAAATACCTATTAAACCAATCACAAGAATACCAGTTACAGTACCTATTATCCAAAGAGGAATCCTTCCAGTAGTATCGGCCATTTATCTTGCTTCCTCCGCCATTTCATCAAGTTGTCATGCTAGAGACACATACAGTCATAGATAAGTATGAGATGCGATCCTTCCGAATGAGATAAGCAAATTTCAAATTAATATTTCATATTCTACCAGTCTCTTTTCTTCTCTTACTTTATTTTTTATTAATTGAAGAAATAATTAGAAAATAAAACAGCAAGTACGAAAATAAGTAATAACCCCCAGTATAGACTGGTACGATTCAATTCAACATTTTGTTCGTTCGGGTTTGATTGTGTCATATCTCTCTAATTTTTATTATGTTTATCGTTGGATGAACTGCATTGCTGATATTGATCCCAAAAAAGAAACGGTAGGTACAGCTAGTCCATGAACAGCTAACCATCGGACTGTAAAAATTGGATAGGTTCGATCTATAGTCATTGGTTCCTCCTAAAACTAAAAAGATCTACTAAATTCATCAAGTTGTTCCAAAGAGTCAAAACGCCCAGTTATTAATGGAATTCCTTGTCGGCTTTCTGTAAAATATTCGTTTGGGCGGGGACTTCCAAATACATCATAAGCTAAACCCGTGCTGACGAATAACCAACCCGCAATAAATAGAGAGGGTATAGTAATACTATGAATAACCCAGTATCGAATACTGGTAATAATATCGGCAAAAGAACGTTCTCCTGTGCTTCCAGACATGCTGAGCTCCGCATATTCTTGTACGATTAAAGGGGGATCGATTCTGTAAAAGATGATATCAGTAAATGGAAATTCACTACCGTTTTTTCATCCTTGTTAGATCGTCAATATTGTACCAAGGGCTTTTTTCGAGTATACCGAATCAGTATAGCTATCCTTCCTCTAAGACAGCAACGCAATTTGAATCAGTATGTAAATGAAGGACTAGTAGATAATTTATTTTTTCTTTTCCTTGTCAATGGAGAAGTCTGAATTGATGATTTGAGATGAAATTTCTTAAATTTATATAAGGTTTATTTCTCTCTATTATATTATTATTGGTTTCGAACCGGAAAACTTACGTTAGGTAAAATGTGAATCCAAGGGGTTGGTTTTTAGTTTTTATAAAAATAAAAAAAATGCAGTTAAATTATCCTATTTCCACTTCCCCAATTCAATTTGATGCGAAATTCAAAAATTTCCTGTTTATACCTCTAAACTGTAGAAAAGGTTTTCTTGAAATCATTTTTTTTTTCATTTTAGTTTATTCCATTTAAAGCGAATTGCTGATTCGTACAGTAACAAGTAAGAGGAGTATAGAGTATTGATTAAAAAAAAATCTATTTCTCTTATTCATAATAAATTTGAAATTATATAATAAAAAAATAGGGAAACAATCGATAAACTAGAAAAGAAAAAAAAAAAATGATAAGGATTACTGGTCTACGAATGGAATTTGACTACCTTATTTGATTTGTTTATTTGAATTTTATTTGAATCAATTCGATTTCTTTTTATTTTTCCTTATTTATTAGTTGAGTACTGGGTTCATTCACATAATCTCTTCAAAGAAGAGAAGGGGTATTATAACGTCTAAATTCACTCTTTATTTTAATAAATCAATTTGATAGATAGGATAAAACAAAAGATCGACAAAATAAAAATAGAGTAGATGCTCAAAATGATTAACTTATCCCCTTTTAGACTCTACTTCCCTTAGTCTTTTGTTAGTAGTGTAATGACTGCTTCATGCATTAACAACTAACAATTGAACTTATTCTTTTTCGTTTCAATTGCTATTTTTTCTTATCATCTTATCTTCAAACTTAGGGAAATGTTTTCTAAACATATGTAGAAAAAGAACATATTTCATTTAGCCCCTTCATGCTTACTATAACTAGTTATTTTGGTTTTCTACTAGCAGCTTTAACTATAACCTCAGCTCTCTTTATTAGTCTCAACAAGATACGATTGATTTGAAATTAATTGAATGAGCACAACGCATAAAACGAAAAAGAAATCTTTCTCCGGTACTCCGAGATTCTATAGTTCATTACCGGATGTATTTACAATTATTGGTCATTGAGATTCCCTGGCACTACGAATTAATATAATATTTTGTGATAGATAGTACCTCTCTTTTTTCCTTTCTATTTTAAGAAAAAAATTGAAATGATTGAAGTTTTTCTATTTGGAATTGTCTTAGGTCTAATTCCTATTACTTTAGCGGGATTATTTGTAACTGCATATTTACAATACAGACGTGGTGATCAGTTAGACCTTTGATTAATTAACAGTTTTTTTTGATAATTTGACCTCCTCTTTTCTTAAAAAAAAAATTAACAGGAGGTCAAATTCAGATTACTGTTCTGCTCAATTATTTGAATTTGCATATAATTCTCAGATTAATCAAGCCCAGAATCACGCTCTGTAGGATTTGAACCTACGACATCGGGTTTTGGAGACCCACGTTCTGCCGAACTGAACTAAGAGCGCTTTATTATTTCTTATAAAAAGTCTTCTTATCACAATAGTTAACAGCCAAGAAGAGGATTTTTTTTGTCCCCCACTCTAATCTTATCTTGAATACCTAGAATATCTTAGAGAATAACATAAAAAAAAATGTATGTGTGATTTGAATCGATTCAAATTGATTCCTTGTTACTTCTCATAAGAGAAGTAACAGGTAGGGATGACAGGATTTGAACCCGTGACATTTTGTACCCAAAACAAACGCGCTACCAAGCTGCGCTACATCCCTTTCTTTCAATTGGTCTACATTGTCATTGTAGAGAATCCCCGTCTTGTTTTCAAAAACCTTATTTTCCATTCCTTCCATTCCTATTAATCTAGGAACATAGACAATTTTTCTTGATATTTCTTTTATTTCTTTTAACTCATATCTACGAGAAAATATCGTATGAATATAATATTATTCATAGAATAGAATAGAACATATATTCTATTATTATAATAAGATGCTTATATACATAGGAATATCAAACAAACTGATCATAAAAAAGAACGAGGGAATACTGGGGGGAGGGGAAGAAAGGTACTTTTTTATTTTTAGAAAGGTAGAATCTTATCTCTTTTTTATTCTCTTAAATCAATCATGGAAATTAGGAATCCCGTGTAAAATACAAAGGAATCTCAAATACTTCCATATCCGATATGTATTACCATTAGATATTTTAATAAAACATTAAAACATAAAGAAGGAGGATTAAAAATGCGAGATCTAAAAACCTATCTTTCCGTGGCACCGGTACTAAGTACTCTCTGGTTCGGGTCTTTAGCGGGTTTGTTGATAGAGATCAATCGTTTATTCCCAGATGCGTTGACATTTCCTTTTTTTTCATACTAGTTTAGTTAGTAACATGGGAAGGGGTGAAGAAGATTAGAGATATAATCAAAAAATCTATGACTAATCCCTTCCCCTCTTTTTTGAATTATCCAAAATTCAATTAGATACTTAGAGACAAAATAAAGAAAGGAGGAAAGATAGAAAAAAAATGAATTCAACCTCGGCTAAATTTGAGCTCAGCGTTCAATTCGATTTCTAAAAAATAGAGTGAGAACAGAAAGGGGTCTATAAAAAACTGGAATACAAGATAGGAAAGTGAAATAGTGTACTATATACTATACTTCGAATCGAATTCAATATAGCTAAATTCAATAGAGTTTTAATTCCTTCTTCCACTTAAACTTGAAAAATGAATTCTATTTAATATTTCTTACTCTATTATATTGTATTGTGATTGGAACGAAATCTTTCATAATTTCAACTTAGCAACTTTTTTTTTATTTATTTTTCTTTTTGCTAGTTACTTCAAGAGTAGCAAATAAGAAGAGTTGATTGAATCAAAAACTCAAACTAAAGGAGGGTCATGGCCAAGGGAAAAGATGCTCGAGTAACAGTTATTTTGGAATGTAGCAATTGTCTTCGAAACGGACTTAATAAGGAATCAAGAGGGATTTCCAGATATATTACTCAAAAGAATCGACACAATACGCCGAGTCGCTTGGAATTGAGAAAATTCTGTCCCTATTGTTACAAACATACGATTCACGGGGAGATAAAGAAATAAACCAACTCCAAGTTATTTTTATTTGTGTATCACTCTTATATCAGGAACAAAAAAAGGACATATTCTTTATTCGAGAGACCCTATTATTCTAGATTTGAATAGTTTAGTTAACAGAATTGAATTAACTCAAAATAAAAAAAAAAAAAACCAATCTTTTTTTTAATTCCAAATTATTTTGGATCGGATTGAAATAGTATTTTCGAGATAAGGAATAAACAAAGTATGGAAAAATCCAAGCGACTCTTTCGGAAATCAAAACGATCTTTTCGTAGGCGTTTGCCCCCGATCCAATCGGGGGATCGAATTGATTATAGAAACATGAGTTTAATTAGTCGATTTATTAGTGAACAAGGAAAAATATTATCCAGACGGGTGAATAGATTGACCTTAAAACAACAACGATTAATTACTATTGCTATAAAACAAGCTCGTATTTTATCTTTATTACCCTTTCTTAATAATGATAAACAATTTGAAAGAAGCGAATCGACTGCCAGAGCTAATGGTCTTAGAATCCGGAATAAATAAAAAAAGTAGGCTTACTTTCCTCTTCAATTTGAATACAAATTCAAATTCGACAACTGAAATAGAGTTTGATGTTTTATTCGAAGAATTCGAGAATCCAATCTAATCTTGATTGGATTTCTCCTACTTATCGTAAAAAAAAAAAAACAAGAATCGGCGAAGAAGCAATCTTTTTGTATTGTATATTTATTGGACGTGTTTGGTTGCTCATTTCATTTTGAGCGACTTGATCTTTATCATACTAATTTTTATTCTACTTTCCCGGAGTTCATTCTCCAGAAAATGGCATTTTCAATAGTCGAACTTACAATTCCAATTTTTCCTTAAAATTGAAGAATTTATTTCTTTTTTTTTTTTGATCGAATTAGAAATCATATAAAGACAATTCCTATTTAATATAGCTATTTGTGCAACTATTTTACGATTAAAAAGCAACTGGTTCTTGTCCAGATTGTGTATAAAATGACTATAACTATAGGATAAAAATTTGTTACGAATTACTGCATTTATCCGAGCGATCCACAAACGACGAAAATCCCTCTTTCGCTTATCTCTATCTCGATGAGACGAAACCAAAGCTCTGATTTTCTGTTGTATAATTGTTCGAGTAAGTCTCGAATGAGCTCCACGAAAGCTTGACGCAAATAAACGAATTTTTGTTCGACGTCTACGAGCTATATATCCTCGTGTAATTCTGGTCATTGAATAAATGAAACCTTAATGAATAACTAATGGATTTCCTTTCTTTCAGTTATTCTTTTCCAATTTACTAGTTTAGTAATAACAACACGCATTCTTCCAATGTATAAAATAAGAATTCCAATGGCTTTTGCTACTATAACCTTCCCGCCCACGATTTATTTATTCCTATTCATTTCTATTTATTTGAATTTCTTTTAATAGAATATTTTTTCTGTTTTCGTTTTTTGATACCTAGTATTGATACAATTTATTATTTTGAGTTGAATGCCTATATATATAAAAGGGAAATCGTGGGTTCCATCGTTTCTATGGTTCTTTCTAAAACGGTGAGGTCCTCTCTATACACCGGAGTCCTTTACTTCGACTTCATTTAATGAATATTATTGCTAACTTGTACAGTTCACATTCTTTTGCTCTACCCATGATCTAGTAAAAAGTCTTTCACAATGAGATCTACTTATACAGTAACGATATTTAATTATGAAGATTTGCTGGGGTAGCTGACCCTCTTAGTCCGTTTTTCATAGTCAAATTGGGTTTTCAAAATAATAGTTGCTCGCTTAATGGATAAACATTCGTTACCAATGAGGAATTTTTTATCATCTTCAATTTTGAAAATGGAGTGAATTCAATTTGCACCAATGCAAACCATAAATTTCATATCCAATGGAAGAATCCAATAGATCTTTTTTAGTTTGATATAGTGAACGTACGTACTTCTTTCTTCGATTTCCCCTTTTCTTCTATTTTAATTTAAATTAAAAAATAGTACTGATCTTTGATACTGGAAAAGGGGGTTCCTTCTTTCTATTAGAAATGATCTGAACGAGTCGCGCATACACCCTAGTACATGTTCCTCGTCGCTGAGGGCATCCCCCAAGAGCGGGGGATTTCGTGACATTTCGGATTGGCTGTCTTGTGTTTCTAATAAGTTGTTTAATAGTTGGCATGTTGAATCGGATCCATAATGAATGGGTTGGTTTAGATTGATCCTAACCGGCTAATTATGAATTACTTTCCCATGGAATGGATGAATAAGATATTATTGAATCCGGTAATAACTAAATAAAGAAATCAAAATTGTCGATTTATTTAAACTTATTCCCCCTACTGCAATTTTGATGCTATTTTGATTTTTTATTCAACTGCTACAAGATCAACAATTCCATGAGCTTGGGCTTCCGTTGCTGACATAAAAACATCCCTTTCCATATCTTCGGATACAACCCATAAGGGTTTGGCCGTTCTTTGTACATAAACCCTTGTAATGGTTTCTCGCAATTTGAGTAGTTCTTCTGCTTCTAGGATAAATTCTCCCGTTTGTGCCTCATAAAAAGAACTCGCAGGTTGATGTATCATTACCCTGATGATGGAACAAAAGGTTCTTCTATCTCGATTATGAGATGGAAAGAGATAAAGAAAAAAAGAAAGTATAGAACAACCGTACGGGCATCTTTTAGGCATTGCATACGGCTCTAGAATGGAATTCAGTTTGTGACCTTCCAGCAAAGAATCATCAATTAAAAAGATAGAAAATATATAGAAATTATAAGGTTTATCGGATTGACATCGTCAAACGATCCAATTACCATCCTTCCTTTCCGATTTCAGAGTAGTTACCAAAATACTATGATGGCTCCGTTGCTTTATATATTTATCTCCTCTGTGATTCAGCAATCCCAAAGTTTTGATTTATTTTTACTCTTTTAAAAGTATATTCATAAGTATATCAATAAATATAAATATCGGAATTTTAAAAAAGTCTTCGGTGGGAAAATAAAAAAAAAGGTTTGTGACGCTAAAATGGGTCCCGACAATAGCGAAGATAAAATGGGGAAGACCCTTCCTACTAATTTCATACTACTCTTTCGATATATAATTGAATGTTTTGAAAAAAAAATTCGTATATCGAATTCGATGTGCCATGCTATTATTACTTAATTTTTCTAATTTCATGCATAGTCTTTTTTTCGTAAAAAATTCATTGGCGCCAAGCGTGAGGGAATGCTAGACGTTTGGTAATCTCTCCACCGACGAGTATAAAAGATCCCATTGAAGCCGCTAATCCCATGCATATTGTATGCACATCAGGTTGAACAAATTGCATAGTATCATAAATAGCGACCCCCGGGATTACCCATCCGCCAGGAGAGTTTATAAACAAATACAAATCCTTGTTATCATTCTCTATACTCAAATAAACCATAAGACCAATCAGTTGATTCGAGATCTCGCTATCAACCTCTTGGCCTAAAAAAAGTAATCTTTCTCGATAAAGTCGGTTGATTAGGATCAAATTTGTATCCCGTAAGAGCCGTACATACACCTTTTGATGCATACGGTTCAACAAAAATTGAGAAAAAACGACTCAATGTGTAGATTCCAGCCCTCTTTCTTTTTAAAATTAAACTATTTGTATATATATTTATATTATTTATTTAGTTTAGTTTTGAGAGCGGTTTCTTAATTCTAAGAAATTAGAAAATTTCGTATATTAATGAAACGAATTTTCTTCATTTTTTCAAGAACGAAATGAGTTCGTTTTGTGCCCCTTCCCTCTCAAAAAAAAAATACATTAAGATTAAACATATCGAATTAACTTATCATTGATGCATTGCTTCTTCGCGATTTCATTTTAATCACGATGTTCTTTTCTTGTTCCTGAAAAGGTCTT